TTCTTTTTCCACCGAGCTAAAAAAGGTGTCGATGTCTCTAGTAAACTAAAGTTGTCGTTTAATAGCTATTTTGCTTCAATCTATCCTATCAAAAAAATTGAAGATTTAGTTACGATTAGAAATAGACTTTTCTATCTTTCTCCATGGATCCTTTACTCATACTTATTCAATTGGAAGTATTGATCCAATAAAAAAAATTATGTTTCGTAATTTCATAATCCAATTTTTCAATTTATAACTGACCTTTGGAGACAAATCACGAGAATTTATATTATTCCTCGAATATTTCATTGAGAGGTAAAGGATTTAATCCTTTTAAGAAATAAAGTTTTTAATCGGAATATGAATCAAACCGAAGGACCCCTTAACTACTGACGGGGTTAATAGAACGAATCACACTTTTACCACTAAACTATACCCGCTACAATGTTATTATTGTATATAAATGGACTATTTGTCGAACAAGGGACTCCGGCGTCCTCAAGATAGGATGAGAAAAAAATCCTGAAAATGAGAGCATTGCCGTCTTTCGTTAGAAGACTTGATAAAATTAGAAAGAGGGATACTCATTAGCTTTTTTTCTTTTTATTATTTAGCCAAAAAATTTTGGCTATTTTAGTAATATAATAAATCAAAATAATGAAGAAGTAAGAAAAGAAAGAATAGAAATGTCTTTTTGGTTATATCATCGGAATCGAAATAGTCCTTTTCTGCTTCGGATTATTCTTTTACTTTGATTTCAAAAAATACCAAGATTTTTTTGCTACAGCAAGCAAAGGAGATTGCGGAATTATAGGAATCGTAGATAATCATAGATAAAAAAATGGGGATTGGATTTGAAAAAAAAAGAGCTCGGCCGGGTCCGTCTGACCAGGCCAAGCTGTGGGAATTCGAACTCAAAAAAGCCCCTTTTTTTTTAATATCAAAAAGATATTTTGATATTTCTATTCAAAAAATGGAATGAAATTGTTGATAAAAGTGGTATCTATATAATAATCTATTTATTTGAATTTCTATTTCAAATAGATTAGATAAAATCTATATATATAATAAGAATAAAATAAAATGAAAGAGGAGCTTTTTTCAAGCATTATCATTCTTTTTTGTGAACTGTAACATAGTAATTATCCTTTTTCAATTAGGAGAGATGGCTGAGTGGACTAAAGTGTCGGATTGCTAATCCGTTGTGCGAGTTATTCGTACCGAGGGTTCGAATCCCTCTCTTTCCGTTTCGGTTTTTGACAGTGGAATCGATCAACCAAATCCTAATACCATTTAATGAAGCAAGGAACCCCACCTTTTTTGTTTTATTCTTGGCGCCCGGGATTACGTCCTGGATCATTAGATAAGAATCCGAAGATGAAGAGCGAAACAAAGAATATTACTACGGTGTAAACAAAGAGTTTGAGAGTAAGCATTACACAATCTCCAAGATCAGTTTTGTTTCAAAAAAAAAGAAAAAAAGAGAGAATAGATTCCCTGTTTTTAGACCACATATCCTATCTCGTTGACCTTGACACGCAGAAATGAAGCGGTTGCTTTTTAGAAATAGAAAAGAGTTTCAAAAATTCGTTTGCAATAAGAATTGAGTCTTTCATTACAAAAAAAATTTCTTTCATAGTAAGTGGTGGGCTCCAAGTGTAAGTAGTCTTTTCAATTAAAAATGGGTCGGAATGAGGAAATGGGGGGTAACCAAAATTTATCACGGCTATCAAAAAATGAAAAAGTTTGAATTGAGGGTTCCTTCATACTGTAAGACCTATACTTATCTGATTTTTTCAATTGTTAGAATTTTTTCTCGAATAAATCATGAATTTTTCTAGGACAGTATTAAGGATCTCATCGAAAACTTACAGCAGCTTGCCAAACAAAGGCTAAGAGAAAAAAGAAAAGAGGTATTACTGGCATAACATCGACGATTGGATTCAAAAAAGCATAGGCTTCGGGCAATTTGGCGAATAAAAAACTATCCGAAAACGGCATAGAATAAAAACAAATACTGATCAAATTAAAGATATTAAGCATAACAAAATTTTTTTCTTGGAGATTATTTTGATTAAGTTATTAATCTATTTTGAGATAAGGAAAAAATAAAGAAAGGAAAATAAATCTGATTAAAAAAAACATATTTCTTTGAACTCATCCAATCAAAAAAGCCCTTCCATTTTGATTTTAGAAGAGAATTGAAGAAATGAGACTTTCATACAATATCTTAATTGAATTCTATATAATGATCAATAAATTCAGTTGAATTCTATATCTAGACGTGTCAAAATCCTAACAATAAACTAATCGATTTCATACATTTTAGGAACTGCAATTGACGAAAAAGGAATACCCATATTACTCTTTAGTAGTTTCAAATAGAAATCAAAATGGGGCGTGGCCAAGTGGTAAGGCAACGGGTTTTGGTCCCGCTATTCGAAGGTTCGAATCCTTCCGTCCCAGAGTATACTTGTTTTCTATATCAGAATAAAGATAAAAGAAAAAAAGTGGATCTTTCTTAACTACCCTTTAAGTTTAAGATAAGAAGAATAAGAGTCAAATATCGGGCATTCTTTTATGATTCATCATTCCCATAAAATTAAATTGGGAGAGTAGATAGAGGTTAATCAGTAATCTAAGATATCAATTTGAATATCTGTCTATGCCCAGTCCAAATCTCATTAATTAAAAATTAAATTAGATACCAAAAGATGTTTTTTCTTTGAACCTCTTAGATTATTTGATGTTTGATTCTAATGAATAATTGTAATTCCTTTAACAATTGACGCGAGTGTGATTCATACATCCCATCCGCTCTACTTTCGAGAAAGATTAGTTGAACCTCAAGCCAAAGAAGCCTTGCAAAAAAAAGAGGGAATGTTTATACACAGGGATTGCTAACCTAATAGTGCAATTTTTTTTTTAATATTACTATTTGTATTTGTTTTGTTTGTGAATCCTTACCTTAATTATAGATATGAAACTAAACAGAAACGAAATATTTAGCATATCATATCCATAATTTCTTCAAATTAGTAGAATTGTTCAGCCTATTTGATGGATACGGAAATTTCCTCTATACTTTGTCGTTCTGATTTTCTATTTCAGAATGAAATAAAAGAAAAACCGTTAAATTCAACTTTCTCCTTCATCAGTCTTTTTTATCCAATTCAATCTCAAAAAATTGTATTTCTTTTTCTATCTAACTATCCCGTTTAAATGATCTATGGTTCGATTTGAATCTCAATATATATGGATTTCTCTCTCTTATGGTGATCAAATCCAATTTATTGGTCAAACTTGATTTAAATAAAATAGGACATTTTTTCAATTCAAGTCCTTAGTTAGTACTTGAATTGAAAAAATGTGAGATTGTCGAATCTATTCTATCGACTTATTTGAAGATGCAACGTAAGGCGGATTCAAAAAGATTCGTTTTTTTTATTTGTTTGCTTTTATTTAAAATTGAGAATATTCCTGGTATATTTTTCTTTTTTATTACAAAAAGAAAAATATATATATATATTGCATTCATACAAGAAAAATAGGGTGAATTTGAATTCTTACTGAGACTTTTTTTTCATCATCAATTTTTCTTATTTTCATATTTGATTTTCATCTATTCATAATATATTCATATAGAAGAAGAAAATAAGTCTCATATAAGTATATTAGGAAGAACGATAGATTACTACATACTGACTGAACCAATGACTATTCATGATTCCATAATTCAATCAATTACATACCTATTAAAAACTGGAGGAATCTTGTGTTGTTATGGTAAAACTTCGTTTGAAACGATGTGGTAGAAAGCAACGTGCGACTTGAAGGACATGATCGATTGGCTGTGGATATTAAAACCACCACCTTTTATTATATAGAAATGAAGGTGCTCTTGGCTCGACATTCTTTCTTCTGTTTTATTAGAACCCGTGTTTTTGCTGGGTTGGGATATAATAGAAATAGTATAGGATGGAGCTCGAGTAGAAAATATTGATTTGATTTTTAAAGGGAAAGGATCTAGGGTTAGTTAATTCAAATCAATAAGTTGGAACAACTTCGTACATAAGTCTTTTTTTGATATAGAAATGGAAAGGGTTTGACTCAAAGCATTTTCAAATAAAAAAGTAAACTAGTTGGAATTGGTAAAACTCTTTCGATCAAAAGATTATCATGCGGGAATCAATTGTTCATATGATTCTTTGATAGAAAGAGATCACAAACACAAAAAAGATAAAAAAAGGGCATGTTGCTGCCATTTTTTGAAATGAAATGATTAAAGATCTCCGAAGTAATGTCTAAACCCAATGATTCAAGTTAAAGGATCCTGGAACAAGGAAATACCCTTTTCAATTGTCTCAATTACTAGATCAGAATAAAGAATCAAACTAGATTTTAAAAAAGACAAAAAAAAGGGGGGGGGTTAGAGACCACTCAATAAAAAAAATAGCTAAGGATTTTTGGAGCTATTTGAGAGTTATCCAACTTGAGTTATGAGAGTACGAATGTTTTTTTTGCTTTTTCGAAAAAATAAGAAGGAAAAAGAAAGGGTAAAAAGAAGGGGTTAAATGTCTCATGGATTTGCTGGATTATGGATCGATTTGACATTCTAATTTCATGCATACATAGATATAACTTCTAATCATTTTTTCTCGAGCCGTACGAGGAGAAAACTTCTTATACGTTTCTGGGGGGGGTATTTATTATTCAATTCCATCTATTCTATCCCAATGAGCCGTTTATCGAATCGTTGCAGTTGATGTTCGATCCCGAAGAGAAGGAAGAGATCTTCGAAAAGTGGGTTTTTATGATCCGATATATAATCAAACCTATTTGAATGTTCCTGCTATTTTATATTTCCTTGAAAGGGGCGCTCGGCCTACAGGAACTGTTCATGATATTTTAAAGAAGGCGGGGGTTTACGGAACTTAAACTTAATTTTAGTTAAAAAAATTCCATTCATTTTTAATTAATGAAATACAAAAAAGAGGGTGTGGATGACTCATATATAGCTTTTTGGATAAATTTTTCTTTATTATCTCCTCTCCCTTCTTTTTTCCTTTGCTCTATTCATACTTTTTTCTTAGTATTTTATTTCTTTTAATAAAATACTAAGAAAACAAAAAAATCAAAAATTGGAAATCTATTTTTTAATTTGATTCTTATAGTTTTTTGATATTTTTTTATAACCATTGATATTAAACATTCACAATCATATTGACAACAATGTATCAAACAAATATAATTCGATCGTAGATAAATAGATCCATTTCTATTTATCCTTATCCATGCCCCATAGGTTGGGTTTTTACTTTATTCAAATGATAGATTCTTTGAATTTGTTGTGATACAAGAAATGATATTTTTTTTTTTGCGTGATACAAGAAGTTTATTAATGAATAATAATGGTTAACACGAGAGGTGGTCTATCAATTTGCACTTTTTCTAGTTCTATGTTTTTATTTTATATGAAAATTTCTTGTATTTTTAGCGGATCTGAACAAATGCTCAGAATCGAGTAGAAAATTGAATTTGATTCAATTTCTTGCTAATTGAATGTTTTGATTGCGTTATGAAATTCCACATTTTTGATTCCGGTCATATCTCCGCATTCTATTTCTTTTTGGGGTTGCTAACTCAACGGTAGAGTACTCGGCTTTTAAGTGCGGCTAGCATCTTTTACACATTTGTATGAAGAAAGGATTCGTCCATACCATCGGTAGAGTTTCTAAGACCGCGACTGATCCTGAAAGGAATATGTGGAAAAAAGAGCATGTCGTATCAATAAAGAATTGAAAGAATCCATTTTTTTTGTAACAAAAAAATGAATTTAATTCAAAGTTTGGTCGAGTGAATAAATGGATAGAGTCCTAGGGACCAAATTATGGGAAAACAAAAAGCAACGAGCTTCTTTTCTTAATTTGAATGATTACCCGATCTAATTTACCGTTAAAACTAAATTAGTGCCTAATGGGGTGAAGATCTTTCTCATGAGTGGATTATTGATTTTTTTGAGTCCTAACTATTCTATTAGTTATTCCCTATTTATTAGGGATTAAGCATGAATGTGTAAAAGAAGCAGTATATTGATAAAGAGAAGATATTTTTTTCCAAAATCAAAAGAGCGATTAGGTTGAAAAAAAAAAATAAAGGATTTCGAACCATCTTATTATCCTAGAACAAATATACATCAATTAAATGGAAGAAGAGAGGGTCGAGAATCCGTTGATGAATCCACCTATCTTCGAGGTATCTATTATTGTTTATTCTTACTATCATAATACCTTGGTTTGACTCTATCGCACTATGTATCATTTGATAACCGATTTGATCCCCCACCCTTGTTTTGGTTCAGATCGAGTTTGAAATGGAGGAATTTCAACTATATTTAGAACTAAATAGATCTCGCCAATATCACTTCCTATACCCGCTTATTTTTCGGGAGTATATTTATGCGCTTGCTCATGATTATGTTTTCAATAGAAATCAATCATCAATTTTGTTGGAAAGTGCGCGTTATGACAATAAATCCAGTTCACTAATTGTGAAACGTTTAATTACTCGAATGTATCAAGAGAATCATTTGTTTATTTCTGCTAATGATTCGAAACAAAATCAATTTTTTGGGCACAATAACAATAAGAATTTGTATTATCAAATAATATCGGCAGGATTTGCAGTTATTGTGGAAATTCCATTTTCCCTACGATTAGTATCTTATTTACAAGGGAAAGAAGTAACAAAATCTCATAATTTAAAATCAATTTATTCAATATTTCCTTTTTTAGAGGACAAATTCTCACATTTAAATTTGGTGTTAGATGTAGTAATACCTCACCCCATCCATCTGGAAATCTTGGTTCAAGCCCTTCGCTGCTGGCTAAAAGATGCCTCTTTTTTGCATTTATTACGGTTTTTTTTCTATGAGTATTTTAATTTGAAGAGTCTTATTACTTCAAAGAAATCCATTTCCATTTTTAATCCAAGATTATTCTTCTTCCTATATAATTCTCATATATGTGAATGCGAATTTATTTTCCTTTTTCTCCGTAACCAATCGTATCATTTACGATCAACATCTTATGTAATCTTTCTTGAACGAATCTATTTCTATGGAAAAATCGAACATCTTGTAGAAGTCTTTTCTAATGATTTTCAGAACAACCTATGCTTGTTCAAGGATCCCTTCATACATTTTGTTAGATATCAAGGAAAATCTATTCTCGCTTCAAAAGATACGCCTCTTCTGATGAATAAGTGGAAATATTACTTTCTCAATTTATGGCAATATCATTTTTACGTGTGGTCTCAATCAGGAAGGGTCCGTATAAACCAATTATGCAAATATTCTCTTGACTTGCTAGGCTATCTTTCAAATGTGAAATTCAATCCTTCAGTGATACGGAGTCAATTGCTAGAAAACTTATTTATAATAGATAATACTATCAAGAAGTTGGATACAAAAATTCCAATTATTTCTCTGATTGGATCATTGTCGAAAGCGAATTTTTG